ATTGTAGATTTTTCTTGACAATAATTGGGGTGGAGAAAATACCCACTCAAATTGAAAATAATGTTACTGCACGGACGGGGGTTATAAATTTTTTCATTTTCATCGATTAAATAATATTTAAATTTAATTATTTGAAAAGTCTGTTTTAAATTGTCAAGTTGCAAATAGTTATTTAACAAGATCTGATTATGAGTTATTAAATGGTAAAATGAATAAACATTCGCAATTAGAAAGGCTGTTCCTAAAGGCCCTGGCGAATTCTTAATTGGAATTACAGGATCTTTTGTAATTTGAATTGATTCTTTTATTGCATTATGATTGTGATATTTTACATCGTTGAATGGACCCATTCGAAAACAATTGGATGATGACAAAATTATCAACGATTGGAATCCCTTATTTCTATTCAACAATGTATGAATAGTTCTTTGATTTTGATTATTTTGATTAAGGAGTTGTTGAATTCTTACTTTAGAATAAATGGAAGAAAACGGATTTATATTGGTGCAATCTAATCCATTATCCGGGAGCAATCCTGAACCCGGCGGATTATTCCTTTTTCCGATATATAAAATAGTGGATTTCTGCAAGTCGATTCTTAGGAAATGTCGAATCAAACCGTTTGCCCTTATTTCAACAAAAGAAGCACGAGCTTCTTGACTAGAAGAATTTTTTTTGTCTTGGTCCCAATTTAATACTAAACAAGTCCGAACTAATTGAATATTTGTATCATAAATTCCTCGAATTGGTTTACCATTTCCATAAAGGATATAATTGACAACTCGAAGTTTCACATTATCCCTTTCCTGCAACAGATCCGGGGGGAAAAGCGTTCCTAAAGTTATACCGTCCGTTATTTCATATGTGACGACAGGGCGAACCAAAACAAAATACTTTTTCTTACTAGGTGTGATCCGTTGAACGTAGATCCAATTTTTCCATTTTTTGGATTCCTTGGAATTTTGTTTTCCTACTCCCGGTGGTATCAAAACGCCACTATGTCGGGATATCTTATCTGTCTCTCCGGGAAAATGAATATCTCCAGAAAAAATTTTAAGTTCAATTCTTTTTTTTTTTCTCTCCACTCGGACCAACCCGCCCACCCGGCTTTTTATATTTAAAGTAATTTGTGTATCCACCCCAATGATACTATTGTTCTGTACCATTATGGAAGAAGATCCAGGTAATATATGCACTTCCTCGGGAATGAAAAAAAAACGATCTACCTTCATTTGGTATTTTGGCTTAAATTCCTTACCTCCTCGATACTCAATCAAATCCTCTTTTTTGACGATTGAATGCATTTCTAGAGTCCCATATTTAGTAATGCCCGAACTCTTTCTTCTATATCGAGGATCGTCCAAATAAGCAAGAATACTATTTCTACGGAAAACGCCATTGATGGGGATTTCAATCAAGATATCCGCGGGGGGTGTTAATTCATTCTCGCGTTTTTGAATCGATTGGAGTGGAATGATGAATCTATTTCTTCGCCTCTTTGAGAATAAATCAGAATTCTGGTAGAGAATGGTCGGATCTACGAGATTACAACGACCGGTACCTATAATTCGACTAAGGTCTGAATAATCAGAAATCCCATTTTCTTTTTTATCTGAAAAATCCGAAGTAAAGAATTTTTCTCTTGACGGATCATTCGTTCCTGAGAAGTTAGAAGTAGATTTTCTCTTGACAGAACGAGAATGCGCACTCATTTGATCTTGGTCCTTGTGGATTGAAAGTGAAACTAGACTGGATTTGCGCGGCTCTCCTAATAATATCCATAAATGACTTGTTTTTGGTAATAGATGAACATTTCCATATGTAAATTCGGGTGCATGATACACATCGGTGCTCCAGTGCATTTCTCCGTCTGAGTCAGAATAAATATGTTTTCGAACTTTCTCTTTAAAATTCAAAGTAGATGTTCCTGCGCGAATCTCAGCAATCACTTGTTCTGATTCTACATATTGATCGTTTTGAACTAAAAGAAAACTTTGGGGTGGAATATTTACATTATGTCGAATATCTTCACTTTCAATAGTTACAGACAAGTTTATAGAACAGAGAAAGGCGGGATGTCCGTGGCGTGTACGTGTCGGATGAACCAAATCTTCATTGAATTTTATTTTTCCATTAGAAGGGGCTCGCACGTGTTCTGCAGTACCCCCCGTGAATACTCCGCCGGTATGAAAAGTTCTTAATGTTAATTGAGTACCCGGTTCTCCAATCGATTGGCCTGCAATAATACCTACAGCTTCTCCCAATTCAACCAGGTCGCCGTGAGTAGGACTCCGTCCATAACATAATCGACAGATCCAAGATGCACTCCTACAAGTAAAAGGGGTTCGAATAGCTATTGGTTGTGCTCGAAAGGTTATGAATCGATTTACAAGTCCAATCCCAATGTCTTGATTTCTAGTGGAAATACAACGAGTGCCTATATATATATCATCAGCTAATACACGACCAATTAATGTTTGGATAAAAATCCTTTCTGGCA